GTTCTACCAAACTGAACTAAGAGCGCTTTCAAAACAAAAAGAAAATCCTTTTCTACTCCTAAAGTGTCTCACGTCCGTATAAGTATCCACAAATTCAAGTTATACCCACTTTAATCGATCTCCCCACTACTGCCCATAAAGAAGAGAGAATTAATAGGTAGGGATGACAGGATTTGAACCTGTGACATTTTGTACCCAAAACAAACGCGCTACCAAGCTGCGCTACATCCCTTTTCCAAATTGTTGTACAATGGCATTGTACACAATTCCTTTCTTGTTTTCCACATCGTAATTTTCTTGTATTTCTCTATTTATATAGAACTTTCTTGTCATTTCTTGTTTTTAGTCTCATATAATCAAGGAAGGGTATACATATCCAGTCGAATTTCACCTATAAAAGAAAGATTCCTATTTCTTAGTAATGTATAGGAAGAAGGGGTCATCTTTTTTAGGGATAGGAAAATATCCTCTATATGGTTCATTCTATATATTCTATATATAATATTGATTTTGTTTTTTTAATTAGGAATTCCGCCTAACCAAAAGAAATACAAAGGATCTTGGGCAAGAGTATCTGATCATATATGTATTTCAATACGGAAGGAGGATTTTCAATGCGGGATATAAAAACATATCTCTCTGTAGCACCCGTGCTAAGTACTCTATGGTTTGGGGCTTTAGCAGGTTTATTGATAGAAATCAATCGTTTATTCCCGGATGCTTTGTCATTCCCTTTTTTTTCATTCTAGTTATTCCTATGCGAGAGATAGAATTCTTCGTGACATGACGAAAATTTTCCCTTTTTGAATTCTTTTTTAGTATATGAAGCAAAAAGAAAGAAAAGATGGATAAGGATTGTATTCTTTAATTATTTCCCTATGTTTTATTACTTAATTTACATTTACGAATTTCCAAAATTTTTTATTCTATTGGATTGGATTCGTTAGAGAATTCGAAGAAGAAGAACAAAATCTTTAGAAATCGAATTTTTAGTTAGGAACTTCTATAGATTTTATTCTTCTTCTTTGTATCCAAAATGGAAGAATAAAAGAATAGGTATAAGAATTAAGTTAAGTCGATCCAAAAAGGAAAGGAGGTTCATGGCCAAGGGCAAAGATGTTAGAATCCGAGTTATTTTGGAATGTATTAGTTGTGTTCGAAAGGGTACCAATAAGGAATCGACGGGAATTTCTAGATATAGTACTCAAAAGAATCGCCACAATACACCCCGACAATTAGAATTAAGAAAATTTTGTCGTTATTGTCGCAAGCATACGACTCATAATGAAATAAAGAAATAGGAGTATCGCGTGTTCGTTTTTTCCAAAGAACAGAAAGAGTAAGAACTTCTTATTAAATAAGAACATAGATAGAATAGAAAATCAAAATCAACTCATCCGATTTTAGGTAGATATTATTTCATATGTATAGAGGTTCTTTTATTTTTATTTTATATAGTATATGAATCAAATAATATATGGACCAAAGAAAGACTACTTCTTCTGGATTCCAAATTAATAAAATAAAGAAATCCATTTTTTTATTTCAAATTTCTAAATAACGAATAAATCATGTATATATCTAAACAACCTTTTCATAAATCTAAGCAACCCTTTCGTAAATCCAAACAACCTTTTCATAAATCAAAGCAAACTTTTCGTAAATTCAAACAACCTTTTCGTAAATCCAAACAACCTTTTCGTAGGCGTTCTCGAATAGGCCCGGGGGATCGAATTGATTATAGAAACATGAGTTTAATTAATCGATTTATTAGTGAACAAGGAAAAATATTATCCAGACGAATAAATAGATTAACCTTGAAACAACAACGATTAATTACTCTTGCTATAAAACAGGCTCGTATTTTATCTTTCTTACCATTTCGTAACTATGAGAATGAGAAGCAATTTCAAGCCCAGTCAATTTCAATAATTACTGGTCCTAGACACAGAAAAAATAGACATATTCCTCAATTAACACAAAAGTTCAATTCCAATCGAAACTTAAGAAACTCCAACCAGAATTTAAGAAACAACAATCGAAACTTAAGTTCCGATTGTTGATGTTTTATTCGAAAGGGTCGGACTCATATATAAAGAAAGTAATCCTGTTTTGATTCTTGGGTTTGTTATAAGAAAGAAACATGGGAAAAAAGAAATAGTTTTTTTATTTATTGCAACATGCTCGTCGATTCCTACCACTTAATCTTATTTTATTGTATCTTCCCGGAGTTCCCTCTCCGGGAATTCGGGTTTAATTATTCCTGTATATTACTTTTTTATCCTTTAATTGATGGTCTTTATTTTATTGGCAATCGTGTAAAGATTATTTGGATTTGATACAGCTACTTGTGCAAGCATTTTACGATTAAGAATTAACTCCTTCTTGTACAGATTGTGTATTAATTTACTATAACTATCGAATACGTTATATACCCGTGTTGCTGCGTTTATCCGAGTGATCCACAAACGACGAAAATCCCTCTTTTGCCTGCCTCTATCTCGATGAGAAGAAACAAAAGCTCTTCTTACTTGTTGAGTAATCATTCGATTAAGTCTTAAATGAGCCCCTCTAAAGTTTGAGGCAAATGAACGCATTTTTGTTCGTCGTCTCCGAGCTATATATCCTCGCGGAACTCTGGTCATTGAATCAAATTAACCTTAATCAATAACTAATGATTTCTCTTCTTTTAATCCTCTTTTTTCCCATTAATAACAAAACGGATTATTCCGATATATAAAATATGAATTCCAATGGCTTTTGCTACTCTAACCTTCCCAACCACGATTTTTTATTCTATTCTCTTAAGTTATTTCGCATAGAAATAACAAATTCTAACGATACTAAAAAAACAGTAGGTTCCATCGTTTCTACGGTTCCCTTTTAAACGGTGAGGCCCTCTCTATACACCGGAGCCCCTTCTTTCATTTCATCAAAAGGTATTGTGAACTTGTATAGTTCACATTCTTTGGCTCTACCCATCCATTATAGAGTAAATAGCTCTTTTCACAATAAGAGTTATTCATACAGTGACGGTATTTAATTATGAAAGTTGGCTAAGTAGCTGACCCTTTAGTCCGTTCTTTTAAGATAAAGGAGCATAAGCCTTTTTCTTTTTATTACTATTTCCTCCGCTTAATGGATAACCATTTGCTACCAACGGGGGAATTGCTTCTTCCAATTCAAATCTAGATGATTGGATTTGCACCAAAGGAAACCGTAAATTCCATATACCGTAGAAATCTAGGATAGAGCTTCTCTATCCTATTCATTGGTACCGATCATGGATACTTCAAAAATTTTCTTATTTGTTTGAACTCATGATCTGAACGAGTCGCACATACACCCTAGCACATGTTCCTCGACGCTGAGGACATCCCTTAAGCGCGGCCGATTTTCTAGCATTTCGTATTGGCTGTCTTGCATTTCTAATAAGTTGTTTAACCGTTGGCATGTCGTATGTATATAGAAAAAATGGATTGGTTTAGATCGATCTTAACCTGATGATTCATCATCATGAAGTATTTCTATTTTCTATAAAATAGCATAAAACCCGAATTTGGGTTTGAAATAAATTTACAAGAAATCCAGCCACTACCAATCCTTAAACATTTCTGGAAACCACACTGGATCAGTATCGCAGTGCTCGTCAATCATTTCATCCCCTACAATATCGACAAGTCCATAAGCTTTGGCTTCGTCTGCTGACATAAAAACATCCCTTTCCATGTCTTCGGATACAACCCAAAAGGGCTTGCCCGTTCTTAGTGCATAAACCCTTGTGATCATTTCGCGAACTTTGTGTAACTCTTCCACTTCTAGTAAAAATTCCGGCGTCCTTGCTCGATAATAAGCACTAGCAGGTTGGTGAAGCATAATCCTAGCGTGAGGGAATGCTATACGCTTCGTGGGTTCTCCTCCAAGCAGAATGAAGGAGGCCATGGACGCGGCTATTCCGAGGCATATTGTATATATATCTGGTGTCACCGTTTGCATCGTATCAAAAATAGCCATTCCCGAGATTAGCCACCCCCCAGGGGAGTTTATAAACAAAAAAATATCGCTAATTTCATCTTCTATACTGAGATATACCATCAGACCCGTAATATGATTCGTGATCTCGCAACGAATCTCTTGACCTAAAAAAAGTGTCCTTTCTCGATACATAACATTGTATAAGTCAACCCAAGTCGCTTCTTCATCTCCGGGAATCCGGTAAGGTACTTTTGGAACACCAATGGGCATATTATATTAGATTAATATTATTAAATTTAAGTAAGAAAACTACACTTTAATATGGAAACGTAAGAATGGAAGAGAAAGAAAGAATCCGCAGTTTATTATCTTCATTTTTTTCTTATTCTATTCTATAAGAATACTATGGATTCTATGAATCCATAGATTGACAGATTATACATATAAGGAAGGTAAGACAGATTGAATAAAGAAAAAGGAATCCGTGATTCGAAATGATAAACAAAGAGGGATTAAGGATCTATTCTTCCTTTTTCCAAATAGCCCAAGTTACCCATTGCATATTGGCACTTATCGAGTATAGAATAGATCTGCTTCTCTTTCTTCTTACAAACGGAATTGGCTTGTTATTTTTAATGGAATGAAATAAATATTCACGCTTTCTGACATAGAATCCCCTAGAAGGGTTAGGTACATAGGATATGTATGGATAGTCTTTTCCAATGCGATAAAATAAAGCGACATCGTGTCTATTTTTCTTTGCTAAAGGGGTATTTCCATGGGTTTGCCTTGGTATCGTGTTCATACTGTCGTATTGAATGATCCGGGTCGATTGCTTTCGGTGCATATAATGCACACAGCTCTAGTTTCTGGTTGGGCTGGCTCGATGGCTTTATACGAATTAGCGGTTTTTGATCCCTCTGATCCTGTTCTGGATCCAATGTGGAGACAAGGTATGTTCGTCATCCCCTTCATGACTCGTTTAGGAATAACCAATTCGTGGGGTGGTTGGAGTATTTCAGGAGGAACTGTAACGAATCCGGGTATTTGGAGTTATGAAGGTGTGGCGGGTGCCCATATTGTGTTTTCTGGCTTGTGTTTCTTGGCAGCTATCTGGCATTGGGTATATTGGGACCTAGAAATATTCTGTGATGAGCGGACGGGAAAACCTTCTTTGGATTTGCCCAAGATCTTTGGAATTCATTTATTTCTTGCGGGGGTGGCTTGTTTTGGCTTTGGTGCATTTCATGTAACGGGTTTATATGGCCCTGGGATATGGGTGTCTGATCCTTACGGACTAACTGGAAAAGTACAAGCTGTAAATCCTGCGTGGGGTGCGGAAGGTTTTGATCCTTTCGTTCCGGGAGGAATAGCTTCGCATCATATTGCTGCAGGTACATTGGGCATATTAGCGGGCCTATTCCATCTTAGTGTCCGTCCGCCTCAACGTCTATACAAAGGATTGCGTATGGGCAATATTGAAACTGTACTTTCCAGTAGTATCGCTGCTGTTTTTTTTGCTGCTTTCGTAGTTGCCGGAACTATGTGGTATGGATCGGCAACTACTCCAATCGAATTATTTGGGCCTACTCGTTATCAGTGGGATCAGGGATACTTTCAGCAAGAAATATATCGAAGAGTTAGCGATGGGTTAGCCGAAAATCTTAGTTTATCAGAAGCTTGGTCTAAAATTCCCGAAAAATTAGCCTTTTATGATTATATTGGTAATAATCCGGCAAAGGGGGGATTATTCAGAGCAGGCTCAATGGACAATGGAGATGGAATAGCTGTTGGATGGTTAGGACATCCCGTCTTTAGAGATAAACAAGGACGCGAGCTTTTTGTACGTCGCATGCCTACTTTTTTTGAAACATTTCCGGTAGTTTTGGTAGATGAGGAGGGAATTGTGAGAGCGGACGTTCCTTTTAGAAGAGCAGAATCCAAATATAGTGTTGAACAAGTAGGCGTAACGGTGGAATTCTATGGTGGCGAACTTAATGGAGTAAGTTATTCTGATCCTGCTACTGTAAAAAAATATGCGCGGCGTGCTCAATTAGGGGAGATTTTTGAATTAGATCGAGCTACTTTGAAATCAGATGGTGTTTTTCGCAGCAGTCCAAGGGGTTGGTTCACTTTTGGTCATGCTACCTTTGCTTTGCTCTTCTTTTTCGGACACATTTGGCATGGTGCTCGAACCTTGTTCCGAGATGTTTTTGCTGGTATTGATCCAGACTTGGATGCTCAAGTGGAATTTGGAACATTCCAAAAAGTTGGAGATCCAACTACAAGGAGACAGGCAGCCTGATACCCCATTGCTATGGTATCTTTCACCTCTCTTTTTTGATTTGACATGAGAAACATCTCCTGTCCTTTTTTTGTTTGACTCTTTTTCTTTTTTATATGGGAAATAATCCCAAATGATAAGTGAATAGGTGTGGAAGTTATAATGTAAATAAACCAGGATCGAATCTATGGAAGCATTGGTTTATACGTTCCTTTTAGTTTCGACTTTAGGGATAATTTTTTTCGCTATCTTCTTCCGAGAACCACCTAAGGTTCCGACTAAAAAATGAAATAATTTAATTGAAGGAAATAAGGAATTTCATTGCAGTAAGAAGTCCCCCAGAGGGGAGACTTCTTACTTCAATTAGTCCCCATGTTCTTCGAATGGATCTCTTAATTGTTGAGAGGGTTGCCCAAACGCGGTATATAAGGCATACCCAGTAAAGCTTACAAGTAAACCAGATATGGAGATGGCGACTAAAGTTGCTGTTTCCATTTTTATAGAATTTCAAGATTACAATGGATCTATGAAAAGATCGTGTATTTACAACTACAACGGAATAGTATACAAAGTCAACACCAATGATTAAATAGAATTTATGCCTACACAAACCGTTGAAGATAGTTCTAGACCTAAGCCAAAACGAACTGGCGCGGGTAGTTTATTGAAACCCTTGAATTCGGAATATGGGAAAGTAGCTCCGGGTTGGGGGACTACTCCTTTTATGGGGGTCGCAATGGCTTTATTCGCGATATTCCTATCTATCATTTTAGAAATTTATAATTCTTCCGTTTTACTGGACGGAATTTTAACGAATTAAGTTTCTACTAACTAAAAGTATGACTTCATAGTTTTTCCATCGAAAAAAAGCCTTTCTACTTTAAGCTCCACATTTCTGGTAGTTCGACCGTGGATTTTTTTGTTTCGGTATCTCTGGAATATGAGTGTGTGACTTGTTAGAATTGATCCTATTGATAATACATAGAAAGGGCCTGTTCTCTCTATCAAGATGATTCTAATTCGTCGGATATTATTTATTCTAGTATCTGGAACACGAAATACATAGAGTGGATCAAGAAAAAAATGGAACTATGATTCATACTCACTATTTAGACCTCGCAACCAGACTGAAAAAAAAAATTCAAGTAGTTCTTAATAAAATAAAAAAAGAAATTTTCTTCCTTTCAATTTTGTTTGCCCAAAAGACAACTTTTTTCTCTTTCAATAAATGATCATCAAGCGGTTCTTATTCGAAGAACCCTTGCCTTTTGTTTAGCTTGAGACTCAATCATCGTGGCTCTAGTATGAATCTAAGGTTTTAATTGAACTGATTCATAGGATCGCAACAAGATAATTTCTATCAGAAAACCACTATAAATCGAAATAAAATAAATAAAAAATAGTGAAGAGAAAAGACAAGTCAAGAGGCCTCTAATGATCAACATAAGGGAAAGAAAGACGGATGAGCCAACTTGAGATTTTTTGGCATTATCATCACAAAGAAGAAATTCAGGATTTTTCTTATTTCATATCTTCAAGGCAAATCGATCCAATATCGTGGCTGATGAAGTTTTGAACTTTTTTTCTAATATCCGTTGAAAATTTGTGTGTTTCTGCTTGAGCCGTATGAGATGAAATTTTCATATACGGTTCTCGGAGGGGGAGTCGGGCTAGTTACCTATCTCAATAAAGTATATGATTGGTTTGAGGAACGTCTTGAGATTCAGGCAATTGCGGATGATATAACTAGTAAATATGTTCCTCCTCATGTCAACATATTTTATTGTTTAGGGGGAATTACACTTACTTGTTTTCTAGTACAAGTCGCTACCGGTTTTGCTATGACTTTTTACTACCGACCAACCGTTACAGAGGCTTTTTCCTCCGTTCAATATATAATGACGGAGGCCAATTTTGGTTGGTTAATCCGATCAGTTCATCGATGGTCAGCAAGTATGATGGTTCTAATGATGATCCTGCACGTATTTCGTGTGTATCTCACAGGTGGGTTTAAAAAACCCCGTGAATTAACTTGGGTCACAGGTGTGGTTTTGGCTGTATTGACTGCATCATTTGGTGTAACTGGTTATTCTTTGCCTTGGGATCAAATTGGTTATTGGGCAGTCAAAATTGTGACAGGTGTACCTGAAGCGATTCCGGTAATAGGATCCCCTTTAGTGGAATTATTACGTGGAAGTGCTAGTGTGGGCCAATCCACTTTGACTCGTTTTTATAGTTTACATACCTTTGTACTGCCTCTGCTTACCGCCGTATTTATGTTAATGCACTTTCCAATGATACGTAAGCAAGGTATTTCGGGTCCTTTATAGGGAAGGCATATCATAGAGAATTCGAATTCTCATATATCATATCGGGTAGGTTGTGGTATTTCATTGCTACAAACATGGGTTATTGTAAAATAAGACATGTCATTTGGATACTTCTCTTCAACTTCGAAGTATTTTGATACAAATAGTTGAAGTTAATTTTACGAAAGAAAATAAGGCGGATTATGGGAGTGTGTGACTTGAATTATTGATTCGGCCATGCAGATAGAGAATTGGATCTGCCACATTAGAATTCACGACCAAAGGTGTCTCCGTATCCAATCAAGACGTAAGTCCCCTAGATAGGCTGGTTAACTCGAGGAGAATATTTTCTATGATCATACCCCAATCATGTCATCCATGAACAGGCTCCGTAAGATCCCATAGAGTATAAATGGAATAAGTCATGTGATATGATCCAATTCCATATTTATTACACTTACTTTTTATTATAGTATGGAAATGCATTCATTTTCTTTGCATCGATTTCGATCCGCAATACTATCGGAGTAAAAGAAGGGATCTAAGGAAGAACATAGGCTAAACTTTTGTATTTTTTATTAGTAACAAGTAAATACTTTGTTTGGACGTAAGAAACTTGCGATATTGAGGGGATAAACACCAACTAATCAAGAGACAATCCACAAAGCAATTGATCATGATCAAATTTGTAAGCCCACTTGGATATTGAGCATTTACGCATAAGAATAGGATAGTAGTTATAGGCGCAACTTCGGAAAAGATAATCTGATAAAGCTTTTCTCACCCTGAGTCATGGAGTCATTATATACCCTATTCTATTGTGGATCCTCCACGGTCTTATTTTTTTCATTCTTGCTCGAGCCGGATGATGAAAAATTCTCATGTCCGGTTCCTTTGGAGGATGGATCCTAAAGAATTCACCTATCCCAATAACAAAGAAACCTGACTTAAATGATCCTGTATTAAGAGCAAAATTAGCTAAAGGGATGGGGCATAATTATTACGGGGAACCCGCGTGGCCCAACGATCTTTTATACATTTTTCCAGTAGTAATTCTAGGTACTATTGCGTGTAATGTAGGTTTAGCGGTTCTCGAGCCGTCAATGATTGGTGAACCGGCGGATCCGTTTGCAACTCCTCTGGAAATATTACCCGAGTGGTACTTCTTTCCCGTATTTCAAATACTCCGTACAGTACCCAATAAGTTATTGGGTGTTCTCTTAATGGTTTCTGTGCCAACGGGCTTATTGACAGTACCCTTTCTGGAGAATGTCAATAAATTCCAAAATCCATTTCGTCGCCCAGTAGCTACGACCGTTTTTTTAATCGGTACTGCAGTAGCTCTTTGGTTAGGTATTGGAGCAACATTACCCATTGATAAATCCTTAACTTTAGGTCTTTTTTAGGGATTTTTCGAGTTGATTCATTCAACCGCGAAGTCCCCTGCATGGGTATCTAGGAAATAGTTACTTCCAAGTGAATCTTCCCTAGATACCTAAAATCTATTTTATTATGATCCATTTCGCAAAAATATAGATTGTGCCGAAGATGCAAAATTGCTTTCTTTTTTCTTTTTATTCTAACTCAAAAAAGAAGAAGAGGAAAAAATTCCAATGGATTTAAAGCAAGAACTTGTTCTTAGGCAAATCCATTGGAAGATGCTTCTCTAGAGTGTCCCATATCAGTTTTCCATCTTCCATACGAAAACTGTCAATTCGCATAAGATCTTCTTCAGTCTTACTCAAAAGGTCCAATAGTGTATGTATATTGGCCCTTTTGAGACAATTATACGTTCTAGAAGGCAATTCTAATTGATCAATAAAAATACAATTCAATGGAATTCCTTTTTTGTTTTTCTTTAGATTAGTGAATCTTTTTTGAAAGGTTAAAAGGGGTGGAGTAAACCTGTTTTTATTTTCTTCGAAACTAGCGCGCTCTTCCTCTGCGTGTAGAAAAGGAAGAAATAAATCAATCAAATTACGAGAAGCTTCATAAAGCGCTTCTTTAGGAGTTAAACTGCCATTCGTCCATATTTCTAGAAAAAGTATCTCGTGTTTTTCATTTCCATTCCCACAAGAAAAAATACTATAATTCACATTTCGAACAGGCATAGATACAGCATCTATAGGATAACTTCCATCTTGAGAGTTCTTTCTGAGTTCCGTATGATATCCGCGATCTCTCTTGATCTGTAACTCAATACAGAAATCAATGGACTCTCTCAAGTTAGCTATAGGTTGTGTCGTATCAACGATTTCTACGGAAGGCGGTAAGATTATATCTTGAGCGGTTATGTATCTAGGACCTTTGACGCAAATTGATGCGTCTCTAACTCCGTAGAGATTACTTCGCAATACAATTTCTTTCAAATTTAGTAAAATTTCTTGTATGGATTCTTCAATACCTACTATTGTAGAATATTCGTGTGGCACGTTCCAAAATTTGGCGCGTGTGATACATGTTCCTTCTATTTCGCCAAGTAAAGCTCTTCGCAAGGCAATACCGACAGTATCCGCTTGACCTTTTCTAAGCGGGGACAGAATGAAACGACCATAATAAAGACGCTTACTATCTACTCTTGATTCAACACACTTCCACTCTAGTGTTTGGGTGGATCCTGTTACCTCCTCTCGAACCATAACAGACTAGTATTATTATTTGATCATTGAATCGTTTATTTCTCTTGAAAGCGGTTTCATTTTTTTACAGACGTCTTTTTTTAGGAGGTCGACATCCATTATGCGGCATAGGTGTTACATCGCGTATACAACTTAATCGTACACCACTTTTAGCAATGGCTCGTAATGCGGCATCTCTTCCACTACCCGCACCTTTTACCATAACTTCTGCTCGTTGCAAACCCACTGTACGAATAGCATCTACTGCTGTTCTTTGACCAGCATAGGGTGATGCTTTTCTTGAGCTTTTGAATCCACAAGTACCCGCGGAGGACCAGAAAACCACCCGACCTTGCGGGTCTGTAACGGTTATAATGGTATTGTTGAAACTGGCTTGAACATGAATAACCCCTTTTGTTATTCTACGTGCACTCTTCCGTAAACTAAAACGGGCATTCCTACGCAAACCAATACGCACTTTCTTACGTGAACCTATTTTTGGTATAGCTTTTGTCATATTTTATTATCCCATAAATATGAGTTGGAAATAACAAAAAGAAAAAAAGATACAAAGATATCCGTTTCAGGGTAAAATATATCCTTTACTTTCATTTTTTTATTTTGAATTTGGACATTTCCGTGGGTACTTTTTTTTACTTTTTAGAAAGAAAAGCTCCTTTTTCGAAAGATTACCCCTGTCTTTGTTTATGCTTCGGATTGGAACAAATGACTCTAATTCGCCCACGCCTGCGAATCAGTCGACATTTTGTACAAATTTTACGAACAGAAGCTCTTATTTTCATATATGGGTATTCCTTTCTTAAACTATGAATCTATTCTTTTGGAAAAAATAAGTCTCTTCACTTTAATTTGGAAACTTGGAAGTTTTGACCCTAGAAAAACTTAATCCTTTGAATCTTTGGTATCCTTCAAATCTTCATTATCCTTCGAGTCTTCGGTACGCTTCGAATCCTTATGGGGAAGTCTATAAATTATACGCCCCTTGCTGGAATCATAACGACTTACTTCAATTTTTACCCTATCCCCCATCAGTATTCGTATAGAGCTAGACCGGATCTTTCCTGAAATATAGCCCAGGATGATGGTGTCATTCTCTAGGCGAACGCGGAACATTCCGTTGGGCAGGGCTTCCGTAACTAAACCTTCGAAAGTTACTTTTGCTTCTCTCGTTTTTTTTTTTTCTGTCATTTTTTTTCTCCTATTTTTCTATTTTTATTTTCAAAATAGGAAGTTCGAGATAGAATTTGAGTACTATGGGCGGGGGCATTACCATATATAACATAAGACTTCTCCCCCAATTCTATTTAGTCGAGCTTCTCGATCTGTCATTATACCTCGAGAAGTAGAAAGAATAGCAATTCCCATTCCGCCCAAAACCTTAGGAATTCCTTGATAGTTGGCATAAATTCGTAAGCCAGGTCGGCTGATACGCTTTAAAAAGGTTCTAGTTCTATATATTCCTTTTCTAGTCTTTTTCTTTTGATGTCGCAAAGTTGAAACCAAGAAATATCTGTTACTTTCCTGATGTTTCCGAACACTTTCAATAAAACCCTCTCGTAGAAGTATTTTAACAATGTTTTCGGTAATATTTGTGGATACTACTCGAACGGTTCCTTTTTTATTCATGTCTGCGTTTCTTATAGAGGTTAGTAAATCAGCAATAGTGTCCTTGCCCATAAGACTCTAATTCTAGGTTCCTCCTAATTTTTCGATAATCAACATGTTTTCCTTTTTCTTTAAACTTTTGATTTTAAAGCATATACGTGAGACACAATCTACTAATTTTTTCTTTGATCTATATCTCGTCTACTAGTATTTATAATACTTCAGGAGCTAATGAAACTATTTTAGTAAAATTCAATTCTCTCAATTCTTCGGCAATCGCGCCAAAAACTCGAGTTCCTTTTGGATTTCCTTTTTGATCAATGATAACAGCTGCATTGTCATCATAGCGTATTATTATACCGTCTTCGCATTTGAATTCTTTACATGTACGTACAATTACAGCTCGAATTACTTCGGATCTTTCTAGAGGCATTTGGGGCACTGCGTCTTTGATTACAGCAACAATAACATCACCAATACGAGCATATCGCTGATTACCAGCGGCTCCTATGACTCGAATACACATCAATTTTCGAGCTCCACTGTTATCCGCTACATTTAAAAGGGTCTGAGGTTGAATCATATTATTTTGATTTCCATTTGTTATTTCAATGCAAAAGGATTAAAGAAATATTGTCTTTTCTGAAAGAAAAACCTGGGGTTTTTTATCTTCAATACTCCTTTTTGGGGTTCTATATCTCTAATCGAAGAAATTGACTTCGTATGGGCATTTTACTAGCAGCTATGGAGATAGCTGCTCTAGCTACAGTTTCGGATACTCCGCTCATTTCATAAAGTATTCGACCTGGTTTAACAATGGCTACCCAATATTCGGGGGATCCCTTTCCCGAGCCCATACGTGTTTCTGTGGGTCTTATTGTAACCGGTTTGTCGGGAAATATACGCACCCATATTTTTCCACCACGACGTGCATATCGTGTCATTGCTCTTCGTCCTGCTTCTATCTGTCTCGCGGTGATCCAAGCGGGTTCAAGTACTTGAAGAGCATATCTACCAAAACAAATACGATTGCCTCGGCAGGATTTGCCCTTCATTCTTCCTCTATGTTGTTTACGAAATCTAGTTCTTTTGGGGTTATAGTCGATGGTTCTTTCTTAGTTCCATCTCTACTGCAAAACTGGACATGAGAGTTTCTTCTCATCCAGCTCCTCGCGAATGAAATGAGAAAGCGTGTGAATTTCTTTATTTAATTCCATAATATTCCAAAATATTATGGATAGATACACATCCATATATAATAGAAAAAGTTAGGTTTTTTTTTTATTTTGACTTTCTTAAAATGGAAAAATATATAGTCAAGAAAGAAGATCTAGAGTATATCCAAATTTAATATTTATCTAAAATGTAAGCCTTCTTTTTTTTGATCTCCTTATTTTTATTCTTATTGAATCGTGGTAAAGTATTAAGGATTTCGCGGGCGAATATTTACTCTTTCCTGTCTTATTTGTTAATTTAGAACCTTATCAAATAAAGCAATTTTTTTGGTTTGCTCCGCCATCCCACCCAATGAAGTGTTAGGATTCTTTTCAATAAAATCCTATGCAGTCATAGGTTTTGTCGTTCCCACAGCTTCTCCTTTAATGGCTAGGTTTGAATCCTGCAATGGAGCTTCAAAAAAATTGCTTTCCGAGTCAATTTTCTCAGTTTTATTAACCCGGGCTGCTCTTTTTTATTGCTTTCAATTTTTATTTGTTGTTTCAAAAGTTACGATTTCGGATTTTCTCTTTTTTTTTATTTTATTATATTGATGCTTTATCACATTGCCTTTTTTTATGATGTAATTCATAGACCATACACATTGGAATCCTATATCTCTCTTATTCTTCTTCCTTCTATCTATCATCCCTCCTTTTATCCACATCCCTTTAGTTTTGCTTCACAGCCTAGAATCTAGAATTAGGTTTCTTTTGTAGAGAAAAAAATGCAGTTGCTACAACTATATGATAGATCTACTCATTTTTTATAGATGTATTTATTCACATAGTGACTGTTTCTTAGTTAGGATCTCGACAATACGAAGCAATAGGTTGGTTATTAGTTAATTTTCTATAATTACTAAAATTACTAAGTTTTTTTCTATTTTTAGTAGGGTTCAGCCAATTTTTTTTCAATCTCCATTTTGGATTTTTGACCCTAAAGAAAAAACTAACGAGTCACACACTAAGCATAGCAATTATATTAAAAGATTTCTCAATTTTCATTAAATCTTATAGAAAGAGGTATAATTTCTTCTTTTTTTTAGGGATTTTTGGAAAAATAAGGTTCTTGTCTTTTTTATTCTATCACTGGGTAGAATGGGAAGGCATGGTTAGTTATCCTTCTTCTACGAATATCCAAATTTTTACACCTAATACTCCATAGATAGTTCGAATTGGATAGCAGCAATAATCAATTTTAGCGCGAATTGTTTGGAGGGGCAGTCTGCCCTTTTTGATGCATTCGGCACGTGCAATTTCTTTCCCTGCTAGACGACCTGCGATTTGGATTTTGATTCCCTTTATATCCGCTTTTTTAGTTAATTCAATGGCTTTTTTCATAGCTTTTCGGAATGAAACTCTATTTTTTAATTGGAAAGCTATATATTCCGCAAGAATATTTGGTTGTCTATAAGGTTCTTTAACCTTTTCGATAGCAATATTAAGTCTCTGGTTTACAGAATTAACTTCCTTTTGTAGATCTTTCTCTAATTCTTCGATTGCTCCCTTTTTCTTTAATAAATTGGGGAATCCAATATGGATTATGACGTGGATTGTATCTATTTCTTTTTGAATTTCTATATGTGTAATTACTTCCGAACTTGAGTCTGATTCCATTTTTCTATTCGAGCCTTTTTTCCTATTCTTTTGTATATAATTCTTGATACAATCCCGTATTTTTTTATCTTCCTGTAGACCTTCAGAATAATTTTTTGGTTGTGCGAACCAAAAGGAATGGTGATTTTGGGTTGTACCAAGTCTGAAACCGAGTGGATTTATTTTTTGTGCCATATTTTTATAGTCTATTTCTTTTTTTTTTTACTGGGAATCAAATTTTCGATTCATCCAAAGATTATTTAGATTTCTTTACTATATTTAGTACAATTGTTATATGACACATGGTTTTTTTTATAGAATAACTACGTCCTCGAGCTCGAGGTCTGAATTTTTTCATAATAGTACTCCTACTGACTTCGGCTTTAGTGATGAATAAACTCGCTTTGTCGAAATCCCTATAATGAGCAGCATTTGCTGCTGCCGAATAAACCAACTTTAAAATGGGATAAGATGCTCGATAAGGCATGAGGTTCAGTATCATAATGGTTTCCTCGTAGTAACGCCAGCGAATCTCATCAAGAACTCTTTGCGCTTTGAAAACAGACATATGTATGTGTTTTTGTGCTTTGAAAACCCGTTCGAATTTAAGTAGACGATCGGTTGGAACTTTTCTTGCGAGTTTCCTTAGCCTGTTCTTCTTTTTTTTTATCCTAGGGGTATACTTTACCAATTTGAAACTTGTCATAAATAAGGTTATTACCCGCCTACCTTTATTTTATTTGAATCCTATAAATTTTGTTTATTCTGAATCTTTCTATTCTGAATTCAGTTAACGACGAGATTTAGTATCCTTTCTTGCACTTTCATAACTCGTGAAATGCCGAGTAGGCACGAATTCCCCCAATTTGCGACCTACCATAGGATTTGTTATGTAAATGGGTATATGTTCCTTTCCATTATGAATCGCGATTGTATGGCCAACCATTGCGGGTAGAATGCTAGATGCCCGGGACCACGTTACTATTATTTCTTTCTCCTCCTTCATATTGACCTTTTCGATTTTTGCCAATAAATGACGAGCTACAAAAGGATTCGTTTTTTTTCGTGTCACAGCTGATTACTCCTTTTTTCATTTTAAAGAGTGGGATCCTATGTCCACTATCTCGATCGAGGTATGTAGGTCAGAATAAATAGAATAATGATGAATGGAAAAAAGAGAAAATCCTTTAGCTGGATAAGGGGCGGATGTAGCCAAGTGGATCAAGGCAGTGGATTGTGAATCCACCATGCGCGGGTTCAATTCCCGTCGTTCGCCCATCGCATTATTGCAAATTCCAAAAATGCAATTTTCCATATTCCTAGTTACGTATTTACTTACGGCGACGAAGAATAAAACTATCACTATATTTTTTCCTTTTCCTAGTTCTTCTTCCAAGCGCAGGATAACCCCAAGGGGTTGTGGGTTTTTTTCTACCAATAGGGGCTTTCCCTTCACCGCCCCCATGGGGGTGGTCCACAGGGTTCATAACTACCCCTCTTACTACGGGGCGTTTACCTAGCCAACACTTAGATCCGGCTCTACCCAAACTTTTTTGGTTCACCCCAACATTACCCACTTGTCCGACTGTTGCTAAGCAGTTTTGGGATACCAAACGGACCTCCCCAGATGGTAATCTTAAAGTGGCCAATTTACCCTCTTTTGCAATCAGTTTCGCTACAGCACCTGCTGCTCTAGCTAATTGCCCACCCCTTCCACGTGTGATTTCTATGTTATGTATGGCCGTGCCTAAAGGCATATCGGTTGAAGTAGATTCTTCTTTTTTCTCAAAAAACCCCTTCCCAAACTGTACAAGCTTCTTCCAAAGCATACGGCTTTCTAGATGTATATGACGATCTCTAGACAGATGGATCTTATATGAATCGTATGATGAAGTACCACATGAGTGGATATATAGAAAAGGAATCCAAATCCGCCGAATCGCTCATGTTATGATCTTCTACATCCTAGGTCTCCGCGTTCCGTCATCTGGCTTATGTTCTTCATGTAGCATTCAGATCGAATGACTCTATGAAATTACGTCGATACTTCCACATATTATGGGTAACGTAGGAGACATCCCTATTTTCACCCGGGGGTCTTAATTACCACTGCTTAGCTTTCAATTCGCCTCTGACCATCAAATTAAATGTGAATAACCCGTCCTCCTCTCTTTGAAACAAGGGGCGCTTCCGGTTCTGTGCGTGCTTCAAACAATTTTGTCTTCTCCATATTACCATATCTCTAGAGTCAATAATTTTCTATGAGGAACTACTGAACTCAATCACTTGCTGCCGTTACTCAACAGTTTTCTGTTGAGGTCTATCCCGTAGAGGTAGTCAAATTGGATCAGTGATCGATTTCTAGGTTTCGTCGTAAACCTAATTGGTTACTTCCAATTACGTAAATCAATAGTTCAAACCGCACTCAAAGGTAGGGCATTTCCCATTGATATAGGAACTTTTGTACCAGAAACAATAGTATCTCCAATTATAGCCCCTCTGGGATGTAAAATATATCTCTTCTCACCATCCCCATAGTGTATGAGACAAATGTATGCATTTCGATTAGGGTCGTATTCTATGGTTACGATTCTACCAGATATGTCTTTTTGATTCCGTCGAAAATCGATTTTACGGTATAGGCGCTTATGACCTCCCCCTCTATGCCTTGCGGTAATGATTCCTCTGGCATTACGACCTTTACCACAACGGTGCCGTCCATGGATCAATTTATTTCGTGGATTGGATTTCACTTGCCTGTCTACGGTTCCCTTGCGTGTGCTCGGGATAGGTGTTTTGTATAAATGTTTCGCCGTATTATTAAGTATTCTCCTTTAGTTCGTTTCTCTATCTAGAAGTGGAATAGAATAACCCGGTTGAAGGGTAATGATCATACGTCTGTAATGCATTGTATGTCCCAGAATAGGTCCCATTCTTCTACCCTTTCCGGGTAGTCGATGGCTATTCACAGCTACTACCTTAACACCAAAGAAGAGTTCGACCCAATGCTTTATTTCTGTCTTAGTGAATCCCGATTCGACATTAAAAGTATATTGATTCTTTCCCAATAAACGAAGACTCTTTTCTGTAAATACTGCGTATTTGATTCCATCCATAAATCGACTTTCCCTCCTATGCTCTGAGTTCCAGTATCGATAAGAATTCGAGTTCTTATTGTTCTTATGTTATGGTATGAATATACCATACCAATTCGTTATGTATGGATGATGGATGAGATTCCATGGATAGAGAGCCAGTTCCAATAGACTTATGGAACGTTCCCGTTCGCGTGCATCCAGCAGGAATTGAACCCGCAAATTTACCAATTATGAGTTGGGCGCTTTAACCATTCAGCCATGGATGCTTAACAGGGATCATCGTACATCGTAAATAACCAATTTTCATATAGAAAGACATATCATAGAAAAATGAAATCGAAAATATTCGGAGATGGCAAATATTCGGAGATGACTATGAAAACACCTCTCCGGATCCTCGAATTGAAAGAGAGATTGAGAGGGATCAAGAATCCTAATTCTCGCTATTTTGAATGGATCCAATTCTATTGAGTCTGACCCATAGTGATCATTTCTCTTTAGCAAAGAATGACCTTGGTTATCAAAGGATTGAACAACCGGGATCCATTTACTTATGATACCTAGTCGACATTGCTAACAAGGATCTAATGAATTATGAGTTTAATAGATCCTCTTTAGCAGAAAGACGTATATTCCTTGCTCATTATCAGACAATCACTTATTCCCTCGTGTGGGGCTAATCGTTTTCATTTACCATCTCATGGGGCTAATCGTTTTCATTTACCATCTCATGGAAAACCCTTTTCGTTCCGCTTAGCCCTATCGGGTATTTTAGTGATAGGTTCTATAGGAACTGGACGATCCTATTTGGTCAAATACCTAACGAAAAATTCCTATTTTCCTTTCGTTAAGGTACGAGGGCTTCTTATTCCACAAGAACGAAAGCACCTTTTCATTCTTTCATATACTAGGGGTTTTTACTTGGAAAAGACAATGTTCCATACTAAAGGATTCGGGTCCATAACCACGAGTTCCAGTGCACTAGATCTTGTAGCACTTAGCAACGAGGCCCTATCCATTAGTATTCCACATAAGAAATCCATTATAGAAACTAATACAATTAGATTAGCTCTTCATAGACAAACTTGGGGTTTGCGAGCCAAGATAAGACCGGCTCGGGATCATGGGACCCTTTTCTATCAGATAGGAGGGGATCTTGTACAAAATAGACTTCTAAGTAATAACCCCATGGATCCTATATCTATCTATATAAAGAGGCAATCGTGTCAGGAAGCGGCTTTTTCTTTGGCCAAACCAAACGGTACTTCGAACTTGGAACGAGCATGAAGAGATTAACGAGACTTCTTTCTCTTTTGAGTTTTTCTGGCGGACCGGTCGCGCAAGATCTTTTGTCTTCCCCCGGAACCGATGAAAAAGCGGGTCGCTTCTTATGGACAGTTGGAAAGCCAAACCCAGGCCGCAGGTAACGCTTGGGCATGCAGCTTCTCTTTGGGCAGTTGTCCTGTTTCCTGCTTTCCGTACCAGTGCCTTCCTACTTCCCTGCTTGCTTACTTCCGGCTTCCCAAGAACAGGAGCTATCTTTTGAACTCTGAAACCAAAGGGCGCAGCGCTCTCTCCTCTGCACCGTGCCCCTCCCGCCGTCGTCCCACCAGGATTCCCAAGCTTTGTTAGCAGGAACCCCGATGCCACCTCGACTGCTAATCCACTTGGTCCAGTCATCTACTATTTTCTGCCACTCAAATCCTGATGGATTGAAGAGGAATGGAGCGAATAGCCAAGTGATAACCAAGAACCACATTGATGATGTCTGAAGTATATAGGCAGTCGAATCCGTAGCAACATCACCATACAACTGATAGACTACTAGCAGTAACATCAGCTCAAGTCCTTTCACAAAATGGCTTCTGGAGTACATTCTTTAATTCTCAGCAAACCTTACATGGCGAACAACAAAACCTCTGCCAGTTGCTCTATATACCACCATGGAGAATTGTGCGGCCAAAATAAAATAATGTGAAAGGGATAAAGTTAAGAACACTGAACAGAGCTGAAGCTGCATGATTATGAAATCCCCCAGGGCGCTTCTGAAACCTCTTTCTAGTCCAATCTCCATAAACATTGGCAAGGCCATCAAAAGACCTAGCTGCACAATAGACTGAGATCCCATAGCCGCTTGAAGTGCACGATTCCCTCTCATCCGTGCTTGCTTCATAATTGCAAACTCAAGTCCACTTAATGCTAAGTAAAGTCTTCCGTACAAGAAAACATACACTATATAACTTCCCTTTATACCACCAAAAGACAATACTGGGAAAAACATATATAAATGCCATACTACGCAATATATTAACTTATGTGTTGGAAATACTTTTCCTGGTAACAATGTTTCGTACACATGTAAATCCATAGTCATAAACAATGTCTAACTATAATCCATAAATTTCATTTCATTTTTATTCGGTTCTAATTCGAAGGTGTTGTATCAGAACTCTACTGTGGAATATTTGTCTCCCAGATGCAATAGCTTCATGTGTACAACAATGATCTCAGAGTATGGTCAATAGCAACCAATGCAAGAACTTTAGCGTACTAGATCACCAGGGGAACGGAACCTATGGCAAGGAAGTAGTAGTATGACCGGTTTTTTTTCCTATGCTCATCAAGTACCACATGAACATCTCTGATAGCAGAGAGCCAGCCCCCCACGACGGGACGAGACTATTCAGGTACCCATGGGAAAAGATCGATCGTAAAACAAATAAAGGACAGCAAAGAATAGCTCCAATCGACACATGCATCCAGTACGTACTCGTCCAGAATACACACCCAATGCAAAGCCACACCAAGAGCATCAATAGTACATGCTTGTCCGATCCTGGCTCCTATTATTTGGTGCGTGGCACTGTGCCACGCTCTCGCCGTGCAGGCAGGCAACTGGGCATGCACCATTCACATCGATCGATCTCTCGCCCGGTCTCACCCACACATGCAAGCAAGCAAGCACTGCATCCCAGTACCATAAAAAGGAACCGAAACAGGAAGCAAACACAAGAGATGCTGGTGTGGCCAGAATCGAATTGACACATGCATGCGTACGTATATAGATGCACACACACAGAGACAGAGGCTTTTAAATCTTCCACAAACAGCAAGAGAGATCTCCATATATGTATCTCCCTGTCCCTAGCTCTAGACCTCAAATAATAAAGGACACATACTCATCAGTTCAAAGTACATCAAACACTTGCTCATCACTCCTACACAAAGCAAATAGATAGATTTGACAACACCAGATAGCTAAAGCCAATCCAAACACAACAAGCAATTAATGCAGTAGACGTAGCAGCAGCCGGTCACATAGAGTGCACGGATCAGCAGCATGAAGCCACTGCCATGCACATGCATGCATGCATACGCGAATGATACATAAAATATATATGCTCAAGCTCAATCTGGCATACCGGCCAAACAGGAGAGCGGGTGGTAGTAGGACGACGTACGTCGTACGATCCGTCGGTCGATCGATCAGCTCAGCAGGCGGCGCCGGCGGGTTCGGGTGGCCGTAGAAGGGGCACGCCGGGCCGTGCACCTTCGTCTTGCCGAACTGGTCCAGGTAGCGGAGGAACTCGAGGACGTGGGCGCCGCTGCACTGCGCCAGGCTCAGTGGCGGCCGGTGGTTGAGCAGGTAGTGCCCGAACGTGTTCCAGTCCCGCCGCTTCTGCGCCTCGTACCGGCTCGGCGACTGCGGCGTCATCGAACCAACGGACGGCGACGCGCCTCCGCTGCTCGACCCGATGCCGCCGCCGTTGCCCCCTCCCGACGAGGGGCTGTCGGGGCTCGGCGACATGTCCATGGATCAGCTAGCTAGCTAAGGAGGAGGGGGGATAAAAGAAATCAGTGTGGCTGTGAGCTGAAACAATTTCCTCTTTAGTTAAATCCAGTGGGGCTCTCCCCCACTGTTGTTCGCTCAAAGAAATGACCAGTTGCAAATCAATAAAATACTAAACGCCTGTTTGGAACGCAGGAATTTTACAGAAATCTTGTATGAATTTCACAGAAAACAGTTCAATTTTACAGAAAAAACGCAGGAGTGGAGAAAGAATCCACCAAATGGGGCCTAAGTATAGAGGAATATATACGCCATATTCTCGTAAGCATGATGAGTTCAATGATGACTTGCTTGTATTGTGTGCACATGATCGAGCATTGTAGCACAAGTTGGGATTGGAGGTATCTGTTTGGGAGTTACGTTGGTGCCCATATGTTTGAAGTGGATGCAGATGTTTTGAGATGACTAGAACAGATATATATGTCCGTGTGCAGTGAAAAGAACAAAACTAGTTACCTTGGGTGGAGTTGGCGGCTGAGCTTGGTTCTCACAGGTGTGAGAATTATTGGAGGCTGGCTTTCTTGAGTCTGCACAAGATCCATGGAGGTCAGAGAAGCGATGATCACATAAGCAGAATATATAGTGTTAAGGATTAAGCATATTGGAGGAATAGTCTGGTATATAGCTGCATGCAGGTTGATCTATCACCTGATGTTTTGCTTCTTCTTACTCTCAGCTGTGGTGGTAGCAATAGTTTGCTGCTGATGGCTCACTCATAGGCCCATCATCTGGTGGTTGGGGATCTTCAGGGAGAGCACCAGCTTCATGCTCTGTTTGAATGTGTGGGGAATTGCATGCTGCTGCTTCTATTTTTAGGGGGAGCGCAGGGGCTGGTGGGGGTGGTGTTTGGCCTAAAAAGAAGAGATGTGAAGTGACTGAGACATGGGATGAACAGCGGGAAGCAGTACTACTACACAGCTAGGGCTTTTCTAAGTGAACGGTGGAAAAAGGACACTGGGCGAGGCGTGAAAGGTGACGTGACATTGGCCATGTATGTACCCACCCACAGGCCACAGAGATACATTGCAACCATTTGGTTCCTTGTATGTACCACCACTACTTGCCTACCAAGGGAGACATGAGAGAGTAGCTAGCTGCATATATAACTATGCAAAAAGGAAGGAATAACTAAGGTTGAACCAGTGACCAGTGTATTGTATTCGAGTCCCCACGAGTTGGTTGATGTTTAGGTGCAGGTGTTAGTAGTGTCTTTGAGTGCAAGATGTTGAGTTTGCATAATGTTTTACTTTTGTCCACATACCAACCAGCCAAATGCAACTCATTATTTACGAGGATAAAGTTCTAGTACATATTTACTACCTCAATGAAAATAGTTTACTAAATGTGCAAGTGAGATATGCAAGAGTAGGCTCACTGTTAAGTCATATTGTTACTAGCTAACACTTTGCTGGCTATGCCCGTAACAACTTTGCCTTGCATGCAAAATCTCTCTATGAAAATACGTATTCTAAGATAAGATATATTGAGCAACATCTATGTGCATTGTCCCATTATTTAAAAAAATTGATGCATATTGCCCTAACTGACAATACGTCAAAGAATCTCAGTGTCCTATAATAAACCTGATCGAGTAATCATTCATCGGTGCAGACGTGTGAGTCAGGAATCCGCCGAAAACTGTAAGAGGGCATCATGCGATGTTAACCGCGTGGGCGGGCTGTTAGACCGGCGCCCTCGGAGGTTGGCTCACGCCTTTTTCCCATCTTCTCCCTTCATCGCCCGTACGAGCTCCATCGATCAGTGAAGAAACATCAAATTTACACTGGTATAGATTAACGCTAATTATCGTGTGAAATGAGGTAGGTACAGCAAATTAACACAACTGATTATTGTACACCGACCCATTACATCACCCAATATTCCCCAATGCAGCTCCGGGCCCTCGCTTTCTTGACCAATTCACCATCTCCATCGGTGAGATGTGATCGATCCTCACCAGGCTTTTGCCTCAGTCTCCAACGTACTGTGCAAGAGAAACATGAAAGAAGCCATGTGAGAGAAAGAAGAAAAAGAGCAAGATGTATATATATTTTTTTTTAATCGACCGGACTACTCGATCCTTGGGCCACATCAGCCTTGATGCCCATGTTGGCCTTTCTGGCATCACCCACTACTGGGATTAGCTTTCTCGACATGAAGCCCTTCCTTTTATTGCTGCTTCATTGTCCTTGGCCTTGATCAAGACATATTTCATCCGGATTTGTCCTATTTTGGAGGATAATATGAAATTTTCTTTAGAAAGGAATTGGCTCGCTCAAGGCACACCCGTTATAGCTTGAAGAAGAGCTATGACCGCATAGCATTTTGGCCCTACTAAACGGGAAAAGCTTTGTTACACTCCCACAAAATAAAGGAAGCTACTAAGGGGGACAGCTTTAGTCCCGGGGGACCCGCTTTTCCCCCTTTAGTAAGGGGGAATTTTATCTGGATGAGGTTCCATTCTTGTTTTGCTAAACGACATAAGAAAAGCTCTTATCAACCAGATAGTATAAACATAAGTTCCAATATGAAACCTGGAAGCTAAAACTCTAGCTTTTTCCTAGAACCACACGATACTTTACCACCACAGGGATGACTTTACTTTTATCGTCTAGTCTGTCTAATAGAAGGGAATCCAATATGATATGAATGGAAAAGGGGTGCTTCGGATCGGGAGTAATCACTAGTGAAAGGGCTAAGGGGGGAAGGACATAGGAAAGAGGGATGCCTACAAAAAATCAATTGATTCGTTTTTCTGGGGACATTGCATGCTGTTTCATGCTAAGCATACTAGTCTGTCTTATATTTTTTCTTTTTCATGAGGTTTTTTCTAGAATGGAGAAGGGGTCGATCCGCTCAGATAACTCGGCATCGATCCCAGGCGAGCTTTCGCCAACTACTATTCGGAGATTTATTCTCATAAGGCTGATAGCCCCGGTAGGTATAAGTGGGGGCCTCGTACTCTCCACCCAGGAAGGAAGAGAAACTACACCGGATTATGATCCTGTGCGTTCGTGGCTTTGGTGTTACCACCAGGCCACGACAATGTGAGCTAACAACACTCCACTCACATTGACCTAAGTTGTCATACTACTATGGATGCCAGTCAAGTCACCGCCCTTATGGTGTTTTATGACCATAAGTGTAGAACCTTCCCTCAGAGCGAAGTGAAAACTGTGCTATTAATAATTTAAAGTGACACGTCTGCCACTCCAACATCAATGGAACTGATTTCACTGCACCCTGTGAGATGATACTCTATGTAGTGAGTGTTAACTATATTCGATCCAATCCATTCTATTGTGAACTATTCAACAATTAGTGGCTGTCTACTACAATTCATTCCTTACCTGACCTTCCTAGTTAGCAGTGTAGGGGAGTCAGTCAACAGATGAGGGTAATCAAAGAGTCAGACTGTGTTCGAAATGCTATTCGTTTAGTCGAATGCCAATTGATAAATATCATGTGCTTTCTAAAATAAATAGAATGTGCTTATCTCTTTCCTCCTTTGAAAGAACGAAAACAAGCTGGAATAGGAATATGGAGCAGTTGAGTGATTGACTTGCTCCTTCCTACTTGAGGGGAGACCTATCTTTTTTCCTTAGCCCCTGGCGTGCCAACATAGCTAAGTTAAAGCGCTCAAATTCTCTCAATTTGCTTGACCTTCCAATTTTTCCAATGTTGAGGGAATGGAATTACATTCTCCCTGGTCTGATTTATAGACCAGCAGTGAAACCGATTCTTGCCCTACGGATGAAGGCCCGAGTTTACGAGGTGAAGCACTCGGAAAGACCAATCGAAAAGTCCACGGAAACTCTATCTTTAGTAGCGAGAACATTGACTCACTCAGAGGCCATTTTCCGATCTTTCTTTGAAGGTGTGAGTGTGAAGCCAACTCGGTCTGTTCAAGTAGAAGAAACATGCCAAGATAAAAGAAGACGGAGCAAAAAACCCCTTTCTTAAGCAAAGAGGCACGAACGCAACGCTATCTAAAAACGTCCCGCACTTCTGTCAGGGAATAGAATGGAATCCGGGATCAAAGAAAGGGAATCCGTTAGAAATGTTTTGAAATGGATATTGTTCTCTCTTTGATTAGGGATTGCTATATGAAAAGAAGTGGAGTTTGAAAAAGGGAACGGAATGGTCAAACCGGAACTGCTAGAGGAACGAATTTTCAATAGCATAACTTGGGCTCCTAGAATATGGGGCCCTTGGGACAATCTATTTGATTGCAGGGACAGGTACGCTGAATATGACTGGGGATTTTCCTATGGGTATTGGAGCGGGTCCAAGCAGATTAAAGAGGATGAGTTGTCAGAGACTGCTATTTATTCGAATTATTTCTGGTATATTTATCATAAAAAGGAGGAGGTGCAAGAGACTGATTCGGACTTCTTGCAGAGTGGAACAATGCAGTACCAGACACGAGATATATCTTTCAAAGAAGAAGGCTTTTTTCGAATAAGCCAATTGATTTGGGACCCTTCGGATCCATTCTTTTTCCTATTCAAAGATCAGGCCTTTGTCTCTGTGTTTTCACGTCGAGAATTCTTTGCGGATGAAGATGAAGAGATGGCAAAGCGGCTTAGTACCAGTACCTGGAGAAAAAAGCCTCCTAAACATATGGCTAGCAACCGGTTCACCAGGAGTACGCAAGAAAGGCAAAAGCACTACGAATTATTGATTTAGGAATGGGAATGGGCTAGAACCCTGGGTTCTTCCTTATATAATTAATGGTCTTTTCATTCTAATACTCTATCCGAGAGTTCTCAGTATTTAGCAAAGCTGTTCCTATCTAACGGAAGGCTCCTGGATCAAATGACAAAGACATTGTTTGTGGAGAAAGAGGTGGCTTTTCCCGGATGAAATGAAACATTTGATTTGTGTAACAGGAGAAAGATTTCCCACTCCTTAGCCGTAAAGATAT